CCCCCGGTTCAGGATTGCTCCCGGATAATGGATCAGATTGCACCAATAGAAATCCGTTTTCTTCCATTTATTCCAAAGTAAAAATTCACCAACCCCTTAATCAAAATAATCAAAATCAAAGAACTATTCATACGTTGTTGAATAGAAATAAGGGATTCGAATCGTTGATAATTTTGTCATCATCCAGCTGTTTTCGAATGGGTCCATTCAACGACGTAAAATACTACAATCATAATGTGATAAAAGAATCAATTACAAAAGATCTTGTAATTATAATTAAGAATCCGCCAGGGCCTTTAGGAGCAGCCTTTCTAATTGCGAATGTTTATTCATTTTACCATTTAATAACTCATAATCAGATCTTAGGAAATAACTATTTGCAACTTGACTTGCAACTTGACAATTTAAAACAGACTTTTCAAATAATTAAATTTAAATATTATTTAATTGATGAAAATGAAAAATTTTATAACCCCCGTCGATGCAGTAACATTATTTTCAATTTGAATAGGTATTTTCTTCACCCGAATTCTTGTCAAGAAAAATCTACAATAATGAATCTTGGGCAGTTTATTTGTGAAAATATATATATAGCCAAAAACGCACCACACCTAAAATTAAAATCGGGTCAAGTTATACTTGTTCAAGTTGACTCTGTAGTAATACGATCAGCTAAGCCTTCTTTGGCCACTCCAGGAGCAACTGTTCATGGCCATTATGGGGAAATCCTGTACGAAGGAGATACTTTAATTACATTTATATATGAAAAATCGAGATCTGGTGATATAACCCAAGGGCTCCCAAAAGTAGAACAGGTGTTAGAAGTGCGTTCAGTTGATTCAATATCGATGAATCTAGAAAAGAGGGTTGAGGTTTGGAACCGACGTATAACAAAAATTCTTGTAATGCCGTGGGCATTCTTGATAGGTGCTGAGCTAACTATAGTACAAAGTCGTATCTCTTTGGTTAATAAGATCCAAAAGGTTTATCGATCCCAAGGAGTGCAGATTCATAATAGGCATATCGAAATTATTGTACGTCAAATAACATCAAAGGTATTGGTTTCAGAAGATGGAATGTCTAATGTTTTTTCACCGGGAGAGCTGATTGGATTGTTACGGGCGGAACGGATGGGGCGCGCGCTGGAAGAAGCGGTTTGTTACCGAACCCTCTTATTGGGAATAACAAAAGCGTCTCTAAATACTCAAAGTTTTATATCTGAAGCAAGTTTTCAAGAAACTGCTCGGGTTTTAGCAAAAGCAGCTCTCCGGGGTCGAATTGATTGGTTGAAAGGCCTGAAAGAGAACGTTGTTTTGGGAGGTATGATACCTGTTGGGACAGGATTGAAAGGATTGGTGCCCTCCTCAAAACAACACAATAGGAGCCCTTTGGATATAGAAGGGGATATAGAAACAAAAACAAACAATCTATTCGAGGGGGAATTGAAAAATATTTTGTTTCACCACAGAAAATTATTTGATTCTTTGTTTTGAAAGACTTTCGATAATAGACCAGAACAATAAGTTATAGGAGTTAATGATTCTTAAAAGTTAAAAGTCGATTCATCTTTTTGACTATCTGTATATAGATTTGGTTCAGTCAGTTGAATAGTAAGGCAATAGAAAGGACTAATGGCTTATTCATCTATCTATATCTACGGCGAGTCTACGGTAGAAGAGAAGGTTCCATCGGAACAATTATTTATTTCAGTTCGGGATTTCTCGTCTCTTTTTTTTTCAAAAACAAAACAAAGGGGGTGTGTGGGGGGGAAATGACAAGAAGATATTGGAACATCAACTTGGAAGAGATGCTGGAGGCAGGAGTTCATTTTGGCCATGGTACTAGGAAATGGAATCCGAAAATGGCACCTTATATCTCTGCAAAGCGTAAGGGTATTCATATTCTAAATCTTACTAAAACTGCTCGTTTTTTATCCGAAGCCTGCGATTTGGTTTTTGATGCAGCAAGTAGGGGAAAACAGTTCTTGATTGTTGGTACCAAAAATAAAGCAGCTGATTCAGTAGCCTGGGCTGCAATAAAAGCCCGGTGTCATTGTGTTAATAAAAAATGGCTCGGCGGGATGTTAACGAATTGGTCCACTACAGAAACTAGACTTCATAAGTTTAGGGATTTGAGAATGGAACAAAAAACGGGAAGACTTGACCGTCTTCCGAAAAGAGACGCGGCTGTGGTGAAAAGACAATTATCTCGCCTACAAACATATCTGGGCGGGATTAAATATATGACAGGGTTGCCCGATATTGTAATCATCATTGATCAGCATGAAGAATATACGGCTCTGAGAGAGTGTATCACTTTGGGAATTCCAACTATTTGTTTAATTGATACAAATTGTGACCCTGATCTTGCAGATATTTCGATTCCAGCCAACGATGACGCTATATCTTCAATCCGCTTAATTCTTAATAAATTAGTATTCGCAATTAGTGAGGGTCATTCTAGCTATATAAGAAATCCTTGATTAATAATAAGCCAAATAACTTTTCCTTCGAAAATCTGATAGAGTTCTGGAATTGGTTATTATTTCTATTTATAGATTTTTTAAAATGGATAAAAATAACCGGAGATATTGTGGGATTAGTTAGTATTCAAAAAAGAGTTGGTATTCAAAATATCTGATTCAAGTAGACAAAGAGATGGTTGAATCAAAATAATTTTTTTTTAAGTTCGATTTTTTTTCAGAGGGCAATATGAATGTACTATCATGTTCCATCAACACACTAAAAGAATTATATGATATATCCGGTGTGGAAGTAGGCCAACATTTCTATTGGCAAATAGGAGGTTTCCAAGTACACGGCCAAGTACTTATTACTTCTTGGGTTGTAATTGCCATCTTATTAGGTTCAGTTACTATAGCTGTTCGGAACCCACAAACCATTCCGAACGGGGGTCAGAATTTCTTCGAATATGTTCTTGAATTCATTCGAGATGTGAGTAAAACTCAAATTGGAGAAGAATATGGCCCCTGGGTTCCTTTTATTGGAACTATGTTTTTATTTATTTTTGTTTCTAATTGGTCAGGAGCCCTTTTACCTTGGAAAATAATAGAATTACCTCATGGAGAGTTAGCCGCACCTACGAATGATATAAATACTACTGTTGCTTTGGCTTTACTCACGTCAGTGGCCTATTTCTATGCAGGTCTTACCAAAAAAGGATTAAGTTATTTCGGGAAATATATTCAACCAACCCCAATTCTTTTACCCATTAACATCTTAGAAGATTTCACAAAGCCGTTATCGCTTAGTTTTCGACTTTTCGGGAATATCTTAGCGGATGAATTAGTAGTAGTTGTTCTTGTTTCTTTAGTACCTTCAGTGGTTCCTATCCCTGTCATGTTCCTTGGATTATTTACGAGTGGTATTCAAGCTCTTATTTTTGCAACTTTAGCCGCGGCTTATATAGGTGAATCTATGGAGGGTCATCATTGAAATAGTATTTTTCGTTTAGTGAAAAGCAATGCATATGTGGCTCAAGATGATTGACTTAAAGAATAGAAATATCCAAGACTCTATATATGATAGAAACAAATAGCAACAAAAAAATAAATAATTACGATATTAGAGAGTTGTAAAAAAAAAGGGAAAGAGATCTAAAAGATCTTTTTCCTAAAATTATTATTTCGTCCACTTAATATTCTACCTTTCTTTGACGAATATTCACTTTATATTTTATTGGTCAGTTAACTTTCTTATTCAAACTTATTCAAATTATGATTTGAATAAGATATATGTTTTCGGCGTGTGATTAAATAAAAAACAGGAGAAAGGGTTCTACTTTACTTTACTTTACAACTTTAGAATTGATTTTATTCAACAATTGACCAAAATAAAATACTTAAAAATAATAAATTGCATGAATTTAGATCAATCAAATAATCTATTTCTATGCAAAACTTCGCGCTAATTAATTTAATTTGCCCATTTAGATTGTATTCCGTTAAAATAATGATAAACAAATTGATTCTTAAATCCGGTTGAATCTAATGGTTTACGTTATGGAAGAAAGACGTGTATATGTGATATTAGATATTGCTTGTTATATATGAACTAAAGAAATATTTCATTTGCCCCGCCGCTGCGCCAATAGAAGTCCTTTCATATCGTTGTGTCTGTGAATTGGTTGAAATGAAATCAAGAAAAGACGTAAGAATTGAAATAACAGTTAGGAACCAATAAACGGAAGAACTAAGGTTCTATGAATTCACAAAAACTCTAAAAACTCTGTGGAGAGAAACGAAAAAGAGATATAGAAGTAGTTCTGATGATTCAATAGTATCCTTACTTAAATTCGAAGTTCTTAGTTACTTCGACTGGAGGAATCTTATCGATGGAATAATTAAGTTCTAATTGAATTCATTGGTTTATTGTATCATTAACCATTTCTTCTTGTTGGTACGAGGAATTTATCATGAATCCATTGATTTCTGCTGCTTCCGTTATTGCTGCTGGATTAGCTGTAGGGCTTGCTTCTATTGGACCTGGAGTTGGTCAAGGGACTGCTGCGGGTCAAGCCGTAGAGGGTATCGCGAGACAGCCCGAGGCAGAGGGAAAAATACGAGGTACTCTATTGCTTAGTTTAGCTTTTATGGAAGCTTTAACAATTTATGGATTGGTTGTAGCACTAGCACTTTTATTTGCGAATCCTTTTGTTTAATCTTATCCTTATCGCTATTGGTTGAGAAAAAAACTTACGGGAAGGGCTGATTTGTAGATAAGGAATTAGTATACCGACTCGCTTTCATCCTTCCCGTTTGCAGTCCAACGGAAATTCTTTTTTTGAGGTGTTGCAACGATCAAGCGGCAGTTCATACTTTCTAATTCAAGGCTTTTTTGACTCGAATTTCAAAAAAGAAAAAAAAGAGGGGGCAAGGGGATAGAAAAAGAACTCTTGTCGATTTTTTAGTCTATCTAGAAGAGGAGATTCTATGAAAAATGTAACCGATTCTTTCGTTTCTTTGGGCTACTGGCCATCTG